TGTTTTTGTCTCTAGCATGACCACTTGATGAAATGCGGAGGAAAGTAGGGGAAATGGCCGATACTACTGGAAGGATTCCTCTTTGGCTGATAGGTACTGTAACTGGTATTCTTGTGATCGGTTTAATAGGTGTTTTCTTTTACGGTTCATATTCTGGGTTGGGTTCATCTCTCTAGTAATCGGATGAGCTGGGTTGTAGACATGAAAAAGTAAGAACTTAGCGGGTCCTTACCCTCCTTTGTCTGATTAGAGCGGAAAGGGCCCGCGGAGTTCTTACTCTTATAATGAGACTTTGATCTATTCCATAACCTACAAATTGGTTAGTTATCCAGTCAGCATAATCAAAATATTATATTTGTTTTGTAGAAATGACAAAAAGGATCCTTTGCTCTGATGTTTCAAACCACTCTATTCTTTTGTTTCTTAATGATGTTTGTGAACAATTGAATCTAGCGGTTGATTCATAGTCCCTGCCCTTCCCCCAAAATATTAACTGGAAGCAAGAAGAAAGAACGAATCAATCGATTTTATCTATAATCCAATATAATAATTATATTGATTTCTAGGGATGAGACATCCTGCAAATCATTTCTAGACTAAACTAATAGAACCTTAATCAAAACTACTCTAAAAATAAAATAAAAACTCTGATCATATATCTGATCATATAATAAATAAAGATTTGGATATTCGTAAAAATAAAATCCGCCTTTCAACCGGAACAGTCTTTTTTGTTTGAATAATTTCTCTAAGTTAGAAGTTTAACTTATATTGAATAAGTGAAGATTATTGAATAAGTGAAGATATTGAATAAGTGAATAAATTCTATTTTATCAATAACTTATTCACCCATAATCCTTTTTTTCCTTTGTTTGTCCACTACTTCTTATGAATCCAAACAAAGGAGTTCCGATAGACCCGGAAAAGAAGGAAAGGAATAGTAATCTTTGATGAACAGGAAAAAAAAGAATTATTATTTTGATACAAGACGACACAAGAAAACGGGTGAAAATTCCTTTTTCTTGTGTCGTCTTGCGTCGAATAGAAGATTAGGAAGACTAGTAATCCTTCCTAAAAGTATTTGTTCCTTTCATTTTTACCATCCTTGCCTTGTATTCTCTTCTTTTGTATTTGTTTGTATGCCTATTGTTTATTACTAAAATGGAATACAAGTAATGAATTCCAGGCGTCCTGCAAAACAAAAAGAGTATAAACAAAGCAAGCAAAAGGATTTACAGAATTTTTTGATCATACATAATTGTATCGATGGACAAAAAATCGGCACTTTTTACCAAATGTTAAGGAATCTCTGGACCTAAAAATTCATTTCGTACAATTGAACTTTTTCAAACTGTTTCTTTTTAAGAACCAAAAAAACTTGTGCCAAAATAACAGATGCGAAGAAGAACAAAAGGCCTTGGACGCGTAATGGATCTTGAAGCACTATTTCTGCATCTCCCTGACCAAACCCTCCTACATTGGGATTGCTTGTTAATGGTTGATCAAGCTTAATGGATTCACCCTCTGAAACAAGAAGTTCTGGTCCTGGAGGTATAATATCAACCGCTTGACGTCCATCCGATGCATCAACTATGGTTATTTCATATCCTCCCTTTTCTTTACGTACTATTTTGCTTACTATACCTGCTGATGTAGCATTATAGACTGTATTGTTACTCTTGCTACCATCAGGATAAATCTGACCCCTTCCTCTGTTCCCACCCACATATATGGGATATTTTAAGAAGTGAACGTCTTTCTTTGTAGCAGGGTCGGGGGAAAGAATGGGAAAGACGATTTCACTATATTTCTGACCCGGAACAGGACCTATCACAAGAATATTTTTTTTATTGGGACGATAACTCTGAAAAGACAGATTTCCTATCTTTTCTTTCAACTCAGGAGAAATACGATCGGGGGGGGCTAATTCGAATCCCTCGGGTAAAATAAGAACAGCACCCACATTCAAACCCCCTTTTTTACCATTAGCAAGAACTTGTTTCAGTTGCATATCATAAGGAATTTGAACAACTGCTTCAAATACAGTATCAGGAAGCACAGCTTGCGGAACTTCAATATCCACGGGCTTATTAGCTAAATGGCAATTAGCACATACAATTCGTCCAGTTGCTTCTCGTGGGTTTTCATAACCCTGCTGCGCAAAAATGGGATATGCATTTGAAATGGATGCTCGAGTTATTACATATATCATGATCGATACAGAAATGGATCGAGTCATCTGTTCCTTTACCCAAGAAAAAGTATTTCTATTTTGCATGTCCAATCATGGATCTCGGAATTTCTACAATAAATTAGATAGAGAACTAGTAAAGTTCCCTATGCACGAGTCTGTCATTGTACTGGAATAGTTGTACTGTAATATAGGACGAATACCTTGAACTGGTAAAAATAAAATATAAAGAATTAAGTAAGATTCAAAATGGTTTCTTTATAAAGGAAGAAAGATTCTGATTTATTTGATTGATATCAGGAGATCAAATGAGTTCTTCATTCATTCATTGAATGATAAATGACTACAAGCGAAGGAGATACACGATTTAAATAATGGAAAATCCAATATTTCACAATTGTATCTAGAATAACTGGAAAGGTGGAAACAAGACCAGATATAATTTGATCGTTATGAGCCAATCCAAAATCATTGTAGAACGAACCAATTATTAGTTCCCAACCATGAGTCGAGTGAAATCCAATCCATAAATCAGTAACTAAAAGAATCGAAAAAGCTTTTATTGTGTCACTTAAGTTATAGAGGAATTCCTGAACCCAAGAATTAAGAATGACAAGTTCCTCATTACCCAAAATAAAATAACCACTTAGAATAGCGAAAGAGATTATATTTGTCGAGAAATGCAAAATGATATGGAGATGATATTCATTGTGTGTTTTGACCAATTGTATCGTTTCCTTGTGTATTCCTATACGAAGTTTTTGTATATGTGTCTCCGGGTACTCCTTTATCATTTCGTCCAACAGAAAGAGTTCTTCTAATTCTATGAATCTTTCTAGAACGTTTTTCTCTTGAATGATATTCAAGAGAGTTTTGGATTGCCCGGTATTCCACCAATTTGTAACCCAAAGTTCCAGACATTTATTAAATGAGAGAGAAACCCACCAGGGCAAAAATACTATAGATACAAGATATGGGAAAGAAGGCAATACTTTCTTTTTTTTCATTTTTTATCTGTGAATTGAATCGTTAATGAACCTGCTTCATTCGTTGACTCTATATGATATTTCTCTGAAGCACGAGTTCTATAACAAGGTATTGAACCTATGGGTCTATTCATTCCAATTTTTGTGTCAAAATTGAGTTTAGTTCTTGGATCTAGAAGGAATATAGAAATGGGATAAGGGTTTGCCCTTTTCGGATAAAAATGAAAAATCAATATTATTCCTAGATATCTCAATTGGGCAAATTTGAATGGGCAAATTCGAAGCAATTTCATCTTCATTTGTTCCTTTCTATGAATACTCGAAAACCCACTTAAAATAACGAATCGGATTTAGAAACGAAAACCCCCCTCAGTTAATTATTTCGAAATGTTTCACCGCCTAGCCACAACCAAGGAAAAAAGGTATCATCAAAATTTTGGGCCTAAAAAGATGAGATGAATTCCGTATTACGAAATAAATGTTCGGATATATTTGATGAATCCCTACTTATTATATTAGCCTTAGATTAGCCTTTTTTCTAGTATAAATTTTCTAGTAGAAAAGAATTGAGTTGGGATCCATACGCATATGAAATACTTTTGGTATACAAATGGTATACAAAAATTTCTTCTTTTCTTAATTTTCTTCTTTATTATAGTATAGTTTATTATAGTTATTCCATATACGCCCTCCTGCTTTTTTGGTTTATTCTATGGGAGTCGCCACGACAAAGGAAGGAGGAAATAGAATAATCTAACATGTTTTGTTCAAATGAACATTCCAAAAAGACTTCAATTATATTAAAAAGGGAATTAGCAAGTTCCTTCCCCCATGCCGAGAAAACATTTATTCTTTATTGTGTTCAATTCATTTCAAAATACTTCAATTGGTACGCCCAAGAAATAGGCCAATTCGGCAGCTTTTTGTTCAATTTCTCGTGGAGTAAAATTCTCATCAGTACGAGTCAAGGGAATGGCCCCTTGACTTCTGATTTCCATATAAAGGACACGACGAGGATAAAGACCCTCTTTAACCTCAATTCTGATTGATTGGATATCTCTCATAAGGAAGCGAAGGAAGATGCGACGATTTATTCCAGGAAATCCCCAACGAAAAATGCACACAATTCCTTCTTTTCTATCGAATCGGTCATAACCACTACCTACATTCCACAAAATTGTGCACCACAAATAGGAGCTAACGAACAGACCTGCGATCCCGTAAAAAGACATCACGATTCCTTGTGGAAAAAAAAGAATTTGCTGAGATGGAAATATGGATATCAGATTCCTACCAAGATAACTGGAAGTTCCAACCGCTAAGAATCCTAGTGAACCTAAAAAAAGGATACAGGCCCAGCAAAAATTACTTGTTTTTCGAGACCCCCTTATAAGTTCTATCCATATATGTTCTGATCGCCAATTCATACTATACTAGATCCAGTTGCATTCGATTGGAATTGAGAGAATAACCCAAATTTGACTTTACCTTTCTTGATCCCGAAGTAACTTTCATCAACTAGCACTATTCTGATGTGGAGTAATTGGTTAGATACATTGACTTTCTATTAAAAATATTTACTGATCCGTTTTTAACCAGCTATATATATATATATACATGCATTTATGCAGATAGCATGTATCCGCATACATAACAGTTCTTTCATTTGTGTGTGGAAAGAGCCACATATTGTACCATATTGCACTAAAAAAATATCTGTATTATGATACAGTGTTGAAATAAATTGATAGGATTTGGTCCCATTGGATCTAGACAATCTTATTTTTTTGGACATGAAGAGATAAAGAAGCCATTGCAATTGCCGGAAATACTAGGCCCACTAAAGGCACAAAAATAGAGGGTAAGTTGAGATCTGTCATAGAATGGGTGCCTCGATTTAATATTTGTATCTATATATTTGTATCTATTAGAAAGATATCCTATGATATGATAAGTATATCTATTATAAGTAATATTAGGTAATATTGACTATTGTATTTTATATAATATTATACTACTAAGTATATATAAACAATTAAGTATATATAAATATATAATTTATAAATAATATATTTATATTAAAATAGAAATTTGAAATATAAAAATAATATTAAATTTTAATAAAAAAAAAGGATAGATAATAAGTGCAAAAATGTAGAACTAAATTAAGTGTACCTATTCATCTTTTTACACGAATATAAATAGGGTAATCTTCTTTTACAAATTTTATTATTCTTCTTCTCCCATCCTTATGTTCTTTCTATCTTTCTTTCTAATCTAATAAGGAGTTTTTTATTTAAAAGGAGTTTTCTTATGAAAATTAAGTTCATTATGAATTCGCGACTCTAAATAATAGGATCCAACAAACAGGGATTCATAGTAAAAATGCGATAGATGTAGAAATTATTTTATTTCATTTCCATATTTGATATTTCTTTTTATTTTTATATTTTTTTTTTTATTATGATGAACTAAATACTTGTTCGCTACAAACAAAATAACTGAATCTAGTGCTATACTTTAATTTTTTGAATTTTGATTCAAGGGAAAGAAACCATGGAGCTGAAATAACTCACTTAGAACACCTTTTAAAGGATTACGTGGTACGATTGGGTCGAATAAGCCTTTATGGAATAAATACTCAGCCGCTTGTGAACCATCGGGTACTGTCTTATTCAATGTTTGTTCAATTACTCTTTTACCCGCAAATGCAATGTACGCATTAGGTTCAGCAATAATGATATCTCCCAACATACCAAAACTGGCTGTTACTCCACCGGTTGTAGGAGATGTAAGGACTGGTACATAGAATAACTTTTTAGTGGATTGGTAATCATATGAAGCAGAAGATATTTTAGCCATTTGCATCAAGCTCAAACTTCCTTCTTGCATGCGTGCTCCTCCAGAAGCACACACAATAATGACAGGTAGAGATCGATTAGTAGCATACTCAATCAAACGAGTGATTTTCTCACCTACTACAGATCCCATACTACCTCCCATGAACTGAAAATCCATAACCCCAATTGCTGTGGGAATACCGTTTAGTTGACCTATGCCTGTTTGAACAGCTTCAGTTAAACCTGTCTTTCTTTGATAAGAATCGATACGATCTTTATAAGGTTCCTCTTCTGAATGAAATTGAATGGGGTCCATAGAAACCATATCTTCATCCATAGGATCCCAAGTGCCCGAATCAATCGAAAGTTCGATTCTATCTGAACTACTCATTTTCAAATGATATCCACACTGTTCACAAATATTCATTTTTGACCTAAGAAGTTTTTTATAATTTAATCCATAACAATTTTCGCATTGAACCCATAAATGTCTGTATTTTTTATTTATATCGAAATCATTAGATCTTCCTCTTATATTGAAATCACTGCCATTATTACGAGTTCTTATACTAAAACTTCCACTTTCACTACCACTTACATTTTCAGTACAAATGAAACTATAAATGTAACTGTCACTGTAATTGTCAGTACCACCTGAAATGGAACTATTAATACTGACTTCAAAACGAAGATAACTATTAATGCAACTATTAATGTGATTAGTCCAACTAGATTGAGTATCATACATGTAATGATAATAGTAGTGATTGTTTCTCTTAGACCCCCTATTCAAAAAACTAGAAAAAAAACCCTCTAATTCACTCAGAAAAGAACTATCATTGTCAATCTCAAAACTATGATTTTCAATATCAAAATATACGGAATAACTGTCACCATTACTATCCCTAACTAAAAAAGTGTCATCAGAGATCAAACTCCAAATATCCCTGATACCAAATAAATAATCAACATTACTGAAACTATAACTAACACTATCACTCCAATTTTTCTCCGTATCATTTAGAAGGGGTTCATCACTTCCACTGGTATGGCCAATAGCATCAAGACTTTCCATTGATTTACTTAAACCATACCTATGTTGTAACTTTAACTTCTCGTTAGACAACATCGAATTGAACCACCATTTTTCCATATAATCTTCCTGCCCCCTATTTGATGAAAATACAATAGATGAATAGTCATTCGATGAATAATTATTTTACTATTTTATTTCCTATCAGAATTAAGCATATGAGGATTAGGATTGTTAACTAATAATAAGTGAGTATTGAAAGAAATGATTCTCTTTTTTTTTTTTAATCTGAGATAGCACTTCAATATCTATCTATATAGAAAGATTTTTTTTTTTCAATTAAAATACAAATTCTCATCGAAAATAGTTTATAAATAAGGAATTCGTTCTCGTATAACCTTGTATCGTATAATCAAATAATAAGTTTATATTGCAACATGGAACGAAAAA